TAAAAAATAAATACTGATTAGTTCTGATTCCATTTTTATTTTGTCATTAGGAAAACACAATTTGAAATTCAAATCCCAGAATCGTTCATGAATTAGAAGTAAGGAGTCAATAGTCAATGGTTGAATTTTATCGTCTGAAAAATATACATTTGATTTCTCAATAGAAAAACGAGAGAATGTTTTCAGCATTGTGTATTTTCAGATACTATACAATCAGGGATGGATCAAATCCAATCAAAAAGGGTATTTCTTTTATTTTAGGAAATAAAAGGATTAAGTAAAACAGAAGTAAAAATGCAAGTACAATAAAAATTAAGTAATCCTGGAAAAATTGTATCTATTTTGTATCATTTTGGCGGCATGGCCGAGTGGTAAGGCGGGGGACTGCAAATCCTTTTTCCCCAGTTCAAATCCGGGTGTCGCCTGAATCACCAAAAAATTCGAAATCATAACATAATCGATTTATTGGATTGGTTTCTCAATAGTGTTCGGTAGAACCCCTTTTTGACTCTGCGACATTAATTCCACTATTATTAGTGAGGAATAATTCCTTCGTATTTATAGAGATTAGGAGACATAATGCACATGGATATAGTAAGTCTCGCTTGGGCTGCTTTAATGGTAGTCTTTACATTTTCCCTTTCACTCGTAGTGTGGGGGAGAAGTGGGCTTTAGAAGTACTACTAATTGAGTTCAGGAATCAAAACCGCTTGTTTTATAGATCGTTCTGCAACGCATTTTGAACTTTTTAAAATCAAAACTCTGAATTTGGAATCCCATTGGATTCCAATGGAGTAATCTATGATAGGAATCATACTCTTTCAATCCAAGAGATATTTCATTGATTCCCGTCTTTGTACTTCGAAAAGAAAGGGATTCAGATGATTGGAAATTTAATTTATTCCAATCTAAAATTATTCCGAAATTTTCTATTTGAATCAAGGGGAATGGGCTCTTACTATCTTTATAGACGGATACTAAGCTAGGACCTTTTTCTTTTTTATTTATTTATTTCCCTCTTGACTCTTCAAAAAAGAAGTCGTTTTGTTAAGCGTATACGCACTTTACTATAAAAATGATATAGAGATAGTGATTGTTTAAGGAGAGACTAGACTGGGCAATAATAAGATCTTGCCTCGGGCGAGTTACATATTGGGCATTTGTTTCTATTCTAATTAAAAAAGGGTAGTTTATGCTTTATCGACTTATTTCATATGGCGTTAAAAATGGGCGGGGTTTCCCCTTGCTTATTAGTAAAAGGAAAGGAATTAGAATCCTAAAATAAGAATTATTTCAGATTGATCGGAACAAATAACAAATAGATGTAGCAAATTTGGTCTTATGTCAATTCCATACAATATATTGATATGGAATATATAGGAAGATAATATTGTAGATTGATATATAGAAACTTAAGCGTTTATCTGTATTCTAGATTACAACTTTATAGACTAAGAGATAGATAGTATGGTAGAAAAATTTTTTTCTACCATACTATCTATCTCTTAGAAAATTTCCGATTATAATTATCGTGCGCTCATTTCATTTAAGTTAAGACGTGGAATTGAATCCCTTTCATTTGATTTCGTAAATTTTTGATAAGAACTTGGAAGGAAAGTTTGATTCAAATTAATTTGAAAATTCAATTGAATTAATCATTTTGACTGACTGTTTTTACGTAAATGATAAGTAGAAAAGCGGTAGGAACTAGAATGAATAGTGCAGTAGCAATAAATGCAAGAATATTTACTTCCATAATCTCATCGGTTTTTTACTTCGCAATAACTCGGGATTTAATCCCCTAGAGATGATAAATCTTTCGTCTATCGTCTGTAAATTCAATGAATGAATTACTTCTCGATGATCTTGAACCGGATTACTATCATGAATAACAATATCTGATCTATCAAATCAACCCGTCGTCAAGACTTGAATAGTATAACATAGGAAACTTGAATAGTATAACATAGGAAGTTCTTTTATCCATACCGAATCAAAATTTGGATTCCTAACTTAATTACTCCAAAATGATATTTATCATCCATTTCTTTGTTTTTTCTATAACCTATCTTGCGTCTTCCTTGGACAGTCTTCTGATGAAGGATCGTCAGATTGCCTTTCCACTTCAATTAATTACATAGTTCCAAACCTAACAAACAATAAAAGCGAGATGGAAAAATAGGAAAGAAAAAAGAAATCAAGACTCCTTCTTGCTTTGGGAATGAAAGTCTATCCCTCGACACTCTTTACTAGTTCATAGAAGGGGAAATGTTATTTTTGTATTTATTGGATCCGTCGGGACTGGCGGGGCTCGAACCCGCAGCTTCCGCCTTGACAGGGCGGTGCTCTAACCGATTGAACTACAATCCCAGGGAAATAAGGGATCTGGCAGAAATTTTGATTCTTTTTTATCTTCGTATGGGGTCTTTCTAAAGGACAAGGGATTTTATACTATCTCATGGTAGATTGATGCGGTTTATTGGGCCGAGCTGGATTTGAA